GCGTGCATTATTTAAATAATGTAAATAGATACACTTTGGACCTAAAAATATGCTGCTTGAGGTTTTCCTGTTTACGGGGGGTTTTCAGGATTGTTAGCGATCTCAGGAGTATAGGGGGGTAGGGGGGTTTTACGCAAATAAACCCCGGGGGTAATCTTAGAAATCTTAGGAGTAAGAACACACATATTATGCTCTTGATATCCGAATATGCAATTCTTTATGCAATGTCTTTTCACCACTCATGACATATACGTCGCTTGCAAGAAGAATGTTCAACCTTATTGACCATTACGGTGTGCACTCTGAAATGTCAATTGAAAGGAAAACCAGAAAAGGGAACCAACCATCCTCTGGAAAGAACGCTCGGCATGGGGGGTTAATGAGGAGTATGTATTACCACCATTAACTTATGCAAGCGTCGATGAAAGTGGGGGGAATATATCAATTCATGGCCCTGAAATAGGAACCAAATGCCAGTAATAGTTCACTAAGTGAAACCCCCACGATGAATTGTCCCTCATCCTCATTAAGAGTATGCATTCAGTAATCAACTGATGGTCGGTTCTTACTACATTAAATATGTGAGGTATGGCGGGATGTTGGGTCCTGTTATATCTTGACTGATGATTTAATCGTTTAGGCCCATAAGTGTCGTCTGTTGAGTGTGTAAGGGTTATGGAATTTGTACATATTATGGTTCTAGTAAACCTTTGTTGTATAATACAAGATACCTGATGGTTTTAGATCCTTTGTAGTGGAATAATACATACATATGTCCTCTGGAAACCATCTATAATATATGGTTAATATAAATATATGGTGTTAATACATATATGTACTAGCAAAGAGTAGTTTAGCTTAGAATACTAGCTTTGGGAGTTAGTGGTGAGGGTTAAAATCCCTTCTCTTTGAGCAGTAGAGGGGATTTTAACCCCTGGCATCCGGTTTACAAGACCGGCGCTCTGAAACTGAGCTACTAATGCAGAGCCATCCAAGGGCTTTATTCTCTAGTCATCCTGCTAATGGGGCGAGAACTAGGAATAGTGAGAAGTATAAAACGGAGGCGATTTGTCCAATGATGATGAATGGATGTTCGACAGGTATTCCGCCGATTCAGGTAAGGATGGCGACGTTTGCGATTAGGGTTCAGAATAGGAATTGGGTAACGGGTCGGAATGTCAGGCCTCGTTGCTTAGAAGTGTGCAGGATTGGTACAACTATAAGTACGAGGATTGATGCAAGTAAAGCTAATACTCCGCCTAGTTTGTTGGGAATTGAGCGTAGGATGGCGTATGCAAATAAGAAGTATCACTCAGGCTTGATGTGTGGGGGTGTGACTAAGGGGTTGGCGGGGGTAAAATTGTCTGGGTCGCCTAGGAGGTTGGGTGAGAAAAGTGCTAGGGAGGTCAGGGCAATAAGGACGACTACGAAGCCTAGTAAGTCTTTGTACGAGAAATAAGGGTGGAAGGAGATTTTGTCTACGTCTGAATTTAGGCCAAGGGGGTTGTTTGAGCCTGTTTCATGTAGGAAGAGTAGGTGAAGTATAGTAACGGCTGCAATGATGAATGGTAGGAGGAAGTGGAATGCGAAGAAACGTGTGAGGGTGGCATTGTCTACTGAGAAGCCGCCCCAGATTCATTGGACTAGGGTGTTACCGACATAAGGGATAGCGGAGAGTAGGTTGGTAATAACGGTGGCCCCTCAGAATGACATTTGTCCTCAGGGAAGGACGTAGCCTACGAAGGCGGTTGCTATTACTAGGAGGAGGAGAACGACGCCGATGTTTCATGTTTCTTTATAAAGGTATGAACCGTAGTAAAGGCCTCGGCCGATGTGGAGGTAAATACAGATGAAAAAGAAGGAGGCGCCGTTGGCGTGAAGGTTGCGGATTAATCATCCGTAATTTACATCTCGGCAGATGTGTGCGACGGATGAGAAGGCTATTGTGATGTCGGAAGTGTAGTGCATGGCTAAGAAAAGCCCTGTTAGAATTTGGGCAATTAAGCAAAGGCCAAGTAGGGAGCCAAAGTTTCATCATACTGAAATATTGGAGGGTGCGGGGAGGTCAACTAGTGCGTTGTTAGCAATTTTTAGTAGTGGGTGGGTTTTGCGTAGGCTTGCCATTAGGAGGTTCTTGTAGTTGAATAACAACGGTGGTTTTTCAAGCCATTAGTCCTGGTTAGAGTCCTGGCAGGAATTATGACTTATATTATGTCTTTGTTTTTATTTGGGCTAGTATTGGGGTTGGTAGCGGTTGCTTCTAACCCTTCCCCTTACTTTGCTGCTTTGGGGTTGGTTGTGGTAGCAGGGTTGGGGTGTGGTGTTTTGGTGGGGCATGGGGGTTCTTTTTTATCTTTGGTTCTGTTTTTGATTTACTTGGGAGGGATGTTAGTTGTGTTTGCGTATTCGGCGGCACTTGCTGCCGAGCCTTATCCTGAGAGTTGAGGTAGTCGGCCTGTTGCGGCTTATATAGTGATATACGTTGTGGGGGTGGCTCTGATTTCTGGGTTGTTTTGAGGGGGGTGGTATGAGTCTTCTTGGGTCTCGGTTGATGAATTAGGCGATTTTTCTATGCTTCGTGGCGATATTGGGGGTGTTGCGTTAATGTATTCGTTGGGGGGTGGAATGCTGGTAATTAGTGCATGAGTTCTTTTGCTCACTTTGTTTGTAGTGTTGGAGTTGACACGAGGGTTAAGTCGGGGAACGCTTCGAGCGGTCTAGAGGATAAAAATTAGTGTTGCAAGGGCGAAGGTTAGGAGGAACAGTGTGAGGTAGGTTTTGATTATTCCTTGTTGGGTGTTACTTGTCGTTGTAACAAGGGGGATATTAAGGGAGGCCACTGCTTTAGGGCCTGATTTTTCTAGTCAGGTTTGGTCGATTATTTGGCTTGCAATTGCTTGGCCTAGGGTTAGGTTGAGTTTCGGGGTAAAGCGGTGGATGACTGCTGGGAAAAAGCCGAGCATATTGGAGAAATGGTGGGGGGCAGGCAGAGGGGTGGGTTTAAATTGTTTGCTTGTTAGTGAGGCTAATTCTAGTGCTAGGAGCAGGCCGAGGATAGTTACTGTTAGGGCGGCTAGTTTTAGAAGGGGAGGTATGGACATGATGGGGGTTTTTAGGGGGAGGATGTTAGAGGTGATGAGTAGCCCGGCGATAATGCTTCCTCAGGCTAGTCGTTTAATGGGGTTGATGACTGCAGGGTTGTTTTCGTTAATGGGGGAGAGTGAATTAAATCGGGGATGGCCTATAGCGACGAAGAAGACGACACGGAGGCTGTAAATGGCTGTGAATGAGGTAGCTAGGAGTGTAAGGGTGAGGGCTCAGGCGTTAAGGTAAGATGTGTTTAGGGCTTCGATGATGGCGTCTTTGGAGAAGAAGCCTGCTAGGAAGGGGGTTCCTGTGAGGGCGAGGCTGCCAAGGGTCAGGCAGGAAGATGTAAAGGGGGTGAGGTGGTGTATTCCTCCTATTTTTCGGATGTCTTGCTCGTCGTTGAGGCTGTGGATGATTGAACCGGAGCAGAGGAAGAGTATTGCTTTAAAGAAGGCATGGGTGCAGATGTGTAGGAAGGCAAGTTGAGGTTGGTTAAGTCCAATAGTGACTATTATCAAGCCTAGCTGGCTAGATGTGGAGAAGGCAACAATTTTTTTGATGTCGTTCTGGGTGAGGGCACAAGTGGCAGTGAATAGGGTTGTAAGGGCACCTAGGCACAGGCAGGTTGTTAGGGCGATTTGGTTGTTTTCTATGAGGGGGCTCATACGGACTAGGAGAAAAATCCCTGCGACGACCATGGTGCTAGAATGCAGTAGGGCAGAGACCGGCGTAGGGCCTTCCATGGCAGAGGGAAGTCAGGGGTGGAGTCCAAATTGGGCTGATTTTCCGGTGGCTGCAAGGATGAGCCCTAGGAGGGGGAAGGTAAGATCTATATTTTTAGCGGCTGCAAACATTTGTTGTATTTCTCAGGAGTTAAGGTTTGTCGCTATTCATGCCATGGCAAAGATTAGGCCAATATCTCCAACTCGGTTGTATAGGACTGCTTGGAGAGCGGCTGTGTTTGCGTCGGCTCGGCCGTATCATCAGCCAATTAGAAGGAAGGATATAATGCCTACACCTTCTCAGCCGATAAAGATTTGGAATATGTTGTTAGCGGTGACTAGAATAATCATGGCGATAAGAAAGACAAGGAGGTATTTGAAGAAGCGGTTTATGAAGGGGTCGGCGTGCATGTACCAGGATGCAAATTCTAGAATTGATCAGGTAACGTATAGGGCAATGGGGGTGAAGATGATTGAATAATGGTCAAATTTGAAGCTAATGTTGACGTCAAAGGTCAGGGTGTTTATTCAGGTTCAGTTGGTAACAATTGTTTCTGCACCTTCGTTAAGGAAGAGGAATAGGGGAAGGAGGCTGACAAAGAAGGCTAGTTTTACTGCTGTTTTAACTTGGGATAGGGCTCAGTTAGTTTCTCGGGGAAGGGGGTTTAAGGTAGTAAGTACAGGGTAGGTTAATAATGCAAAAATAATGATTAAGCTGGAGGTCATTATTAGGGAGGTAGGATGCATAGCTGCTACTTGGATTTGCACCAAGAGTTTTTGGTTCCTAAGACCAACGGATGAGCTGTTATCCTTTAGAAGCCTTACGAGTGAGCCCAGGGGTTCAACCAAGGTGGCGAAGATTAGCAGTCTTCGTTGCTAGCGAGCCTCTCTCGGTGGATAAGGGGGTTTTAACCTCTGTCTTTAGAATCACAATCTAATGTTTTAGTTAAACTATATCTACAGGCGGCCCAGCCTCAGATTAGCTCCGGTTTTAGGATTAGGAGGATTAGGGGGAGTAGGTGGAGGGCCATCAGAAGATGTTCTCGAGAGTGGGAGGGGTCAAGGGCAATGATGTGTGCTGGTAGTGGGCCTCGTTGGGACATGAGGAATATGTAGAGTGAGTAGCCTGCGGTGATTAGGGTGCCTGCTCCTGTTAAGATGAGGGTTCATCAGGATCAGTTAAACAGTGACGTGATGATTATTAGTTCTCCTATGAGATTAGGCAGAGGAGGGAGGGCAAGGTTAGCTAGGCTAGCAATAAATCATCAGGTTGTTATTAGAGGGAGAGCTATTTGAAGTCCTCGTGCTAGTACTATGGTCCGGCTGTGTGTACGTTCGTAGTTAGTGTTTGCTAAGCAGAAGAGGGCGGAGGATGTTAGGCCGTGGGCAATTATTAGGATGAGGGCTCCGGTGAAGCCTCAGGGTGTTTGGATGAGGATGCCGCCAACTACGAGGCCTATATGGCTGACAGAGGAGTAGGCGATGAGGGATTTTAAATCTGTTTGGCGTAAGCAGATTGAGCCGGTCATAATTACCCCTCAGAGGGCCAAGATGATGAAGGGGTAGCTTAATTCTTTGGTGAGGGGTTCTAGTACTACTAGTATTCGTATCATTCCGTAACCTCCTAGTTTTAAGAGGACGGCAGCAAGGACCATAGATCCTGCAACTGGGGCTTCTACGTGGGCTTTGGGGAGTCAAAGATGGACGCCGTAGAGTGGCATTTTCACTAGGAAGGCTAGTAGGCAGGCTGCCCACCACAGCTTGTCTGCATAGGTCGTGAGTTGAAGGGGGTTGGAATATTGTAGTGTGAGGAGGGAGAGGGTTCCGGCAGTATTTTGGAGGAGGAGGAGTGCGACAAGAAGGGGTAGGGAGCCTGCTAGGGTATAGAATAAGAAATAGGTGCCAGCGTTAAGTCGTTCTGTTTGGTTTCCTCAGCGGGTGATGAGGAAGAGCGTGGGGATAAGTGTGGCTTCAAATATGACGTAGAATATGATAATTTCGGTGGCACCGAAAGCCATAATTAAGAAGATTTGTAGGGAGGTGAGGAGTGTAATGTACATCCGTTGGCGATTAATAGGCTCTGAGGCTGTGTGGTTTTGGCTAGCAAGGATTATAAGTGGGAGGAGTCAGCATGTGAGGACCAGAAGGGGTGTGGATAGAGGGTCCGTCGCTATGTAGGGGCTGAGGCAGGATCAACCTGTCTCCGAAAGATTTTTTAATCAGGTGAGACTGGCCAGTGCAATTACCAGACTGTGCAGAAGGGTTGTTGGTCAGAGCCATTTGGCGGGGACTAGTCAAGTTGTTGGAACAAGCATTAGGGTTGGAATTAGGATTTTTAGCATTGTAGGAGATTTAGGCTTTGGAGGCGGTCGGTGCCATGGGTACGGGCGGTGGCTACTAGGAGGGCAAGCCCTGCGCTTGCTTCACAGGCTGAGAATGCTAGAAGAAGCATTGGCGAAGCTGAGAAGTGGGTGGTGCTTAGTTGTAGGGCTCATAGGGAGAGGGCAATAAATAGAGAAAGTATTATCCCTTCTAGACACAGGAGGGCGGAGAGAAGGTGGGTTCGGTGGAATGCTAGCCCTGTTAGCCCTAGTATGAAGGCTGAGGAGAAGGTGAAGTGAACGGGGGTCATTAGGTGATTGTGGACTTTAACCACAATTGTTTGAGCCGAAATCAAATGTTTTTCTTAAACTAATAACCTACTCGGCTCATTCAAGGCCCCCTTGAAGTCACTCGTAGATTAGGCCAAGAGTGAGGAGGATTAGGACAGCTGAGGCTCAAAAGAAGGTTAGCAGAGGAGAGGAAAGTTGGTCGCCTCATGGGAGGGGGAGGAGTAGGGCGATTTCTAGGTCAAAGAGGAGGAAGAGGATCGCAACAAGGAAGAATCGGAGGGAGAAGGGAAGGCGGGCCGAGCCGAGTGGGTCAAAGCCGCATTCGTAGGGGGAGAGTTTTTCGTGGTCTGGTGTTATTTGGGGGAGTCAGAAGGAGACGATGGCTAGGATCGTGGATAGTGCGACGGCAATAATAATAATTGTTGTGACTAAGTTCATTATCTTTCCTTGGATTTTAACCAAGACCTGGTGATTGGAAGTCACTAATACTAGCTTTAGTACTAGAAAGATTATGAGCCTCATCAGTAGATGGAGATGTATAAGAATAGTCAGACAACGTCTACGAAGTGTCAGTATCAGGCGGCTGCTTCGAATCCAAAGTGGTGTTCAGATGTGAAGTGGTATTGGACTTGACGGAGTAGGCAGATGGCCAAGAAGGAAGAGCCGATGATGACGTGGAGGCCGTGGAAGCCGGTTGCTACAAAGAAGGTGGAGCCATAGACCCCGTCGGCGAGTGTGAAGGGGGCTTCATAATATTCTATTGCTTGAAGGAAAGTAAAGTAAAAGCCAAGTAGGATCGTCAGTAGAAGAGACTGGATTGCCTGTTTTCGTTCGCCTTCTATAATGCTGTGGTGGGCTCAGGTGACTGTTACTCCTGAGGCAAGAAGAACGGCTGTATTTAGGAGGGGCACTTCGAATGGGTCCAGAGGGGTGATGCCTGTGGGCGGTCAGCAGCCCCCTAGTTCTGGGGTAGGTGCAAGACTTGCGTGATAAAAGGCTCAGAAAAATCCAAGGAAAAAGAAGACTTCGGAGGTAATGAAGAGGATTATTCCGTATCGGAGACCTTTTTGTACGGGGGGTGTGTGGTGTCCTTGGAATGTGCCTTCTCGTACGATGTCTCGCCATCATTGGTACATTGTTAAGAGAAGAAGGGCTAGTCCGAGGGACATTAATGTTGTGGAGTGGAAGTGGAATCAAATTGCGAGACCTGATGTTATTAAGAGGGCAGCAACTGCGCCTGTTAGGGGTCAAGGGCTAGGGTCAACTATGTGGTATGCGTGTGCTTGGTGGGCCATTAAACGTTTTCTTGTAGGTAGAGGCTTAGAAGGAGAACAAAAACGTAAGCTTGGATTATTGCGACGGCCACTTCTAGAAGTGTTAAGAGGAACAGAAGCGTGGCTGTGAGAATGGCGACGGTCGGTATTAGGGGGAGAAGGACGAAGGCAGCTGTGGCGATCAGCTGAATTAGGAGATGTCCGGCTGTGAGATTCGCTGTTAGTCGAACCCCTAGGGCCAATGGGCGAATGAATAGGCTAATTGTCTCGATAATAATAAGGACAGGGATTAGAGGGGTGGGGGTTCCTTCTGGCAGAAGGTGGCCTAGTGCAATGGTTGGTTGGTTTCGCATTCCGATGATAACTGTGGCTAGTCAGAGTGGGACGGCAAGTCCCATGTTAAGGGACAGTTGCGTGGTGGGGGTGAATGTGTAGGGAAGCAGTCCTAGCATGTTGAGCGTAATAAGGAATAGCATAAGTGATGTCAGAAGTAGGGCTCATTTGTGGCCCCCGGGGTTTAGAGGCAGGAGGAGTTGTTGGGTAAATCGGTTAATAAATCAGCCTTGGAGGGTTAATAGCCGGTTGTTTAGCCATCGTGTGGAGGGGGTGGGGTATAGGGCTCAAGGGAGGCTTAGGGCAAGAGCTATAAGGGGAATGCCTAGGTAAGAGGGGCTCATAAATTGGTCAAAAAAGCTTAGTGTCATGGTCAGGTTCAGGGCTCAGTTTTAGGTTTCTCAGTGCTTTGAGGAGTCGGCTCGTTTGGGAAAGTGTGGGCTATAACTTTAGGGGGAAGGATGGTTAAGAAAACTAGTCAGGAGAAGACTAGAATAGCGAATCAAGGAGCGGGGTTGAGTTGAGGCATGCAGCTAAGGGTGGTCGGGAGTCACCAGTCTTTAGCTTAAAAGGCTAACGCTATTGCCCTGTTTAGCTTCTTAGCTAAGCGTCTTCAAGTATTAAGGATGATCAATTTTCAAAGTGTTCTAGTGGGACTGCCTCAACTACAATGGGCATAAAGCTGTGGTTTGCTCCGCAGATCTCGGAGCATTGTCCGTAGAAGACACCAGGTCGGGATGCGATGAAGGCTGTCTGGTTTAGACGGCCAGGGACTGCGTCTATTTTTACTCCCAGGGCAGGGACAGCTCAGGAGTGAAGTACATCTTCAGCAGAGACTAAGACTCGAATTGGGGATTCAACGGGGATTACTATTCGATGGTCAGCTTCTAGAAGACGGAATTGGCCGGGGGTTAAGTCTTGTGTGGGAATCATATAAGAGTCAAACCCGAGGTCTTCGTAGTCGGTGTACTCATAGCTTCAGTATCATTGGTGGCCCATGGCTTTAATTGTGAGATGGGGGTCGTTAATTTCGTCTATTAGGTAGAGGATGCGAAGTGAGGGGAGGGCGATGAGAATTAGGATAATTGCTGGGAGAATTGTCCAGATAATTTCAATTTCTTGGGAGTCTAAAATATATTTGTTAGTTAGTTTGGTGGAGACCATAGCCACAATAATGTAAAGTACTAGTGTGCTGATTAGAAAAACGATTATTAAGGCATGGTCGTGGAAGTGAAGAAGTTCTTCTATAACAGGTGAAGCTGCATCTTGAAATCCTAGTTGTGAGGGATGTGCCATTAATTTTCAAGACACGCGGGGTTTTAACCCACAATTTTGCCTTGACAAGGCAGAGTAATGGCTGTTTTACTAGTGTCTTATAAAGAAAGTGACAGAGTGGTTATGTGGTTGGCTTGAAACCAGCCTACGGGGGTTCAATTCCTCCCTTTCTCGGTTAGTTTGATTGAACTTGAACGAATGCAGGTTCCTCAAATGTGTGATAAGGGGGAGGGCAGCCGTGCAGTCATTCTACGTTAGTCATTGTCAGTTCAACTGACAGAACTTCACGTTTAGCAGCAAATGCTTCTCAAATAATAAATAGGAACATGATTACGGCTACGAGGGAGATGAGGGAGCCGATTGATGAAATTGTGTTTCAAAGGGTGTAAGCGTCGGGGTAGTCTGAGTATCGTCGAGGCATCCCGGCTAGGCCTAGGAAGTGTTGGGGGAAGAATGTTAGGTTTACCCCTACGAACATTACTCCAAAGTGGATTTTTGTTCAAGTGCTGTGAAGGGTGTAGCCTGAAAACAGGGGGAATCAGTGAACAAAGGCGGCAACAATGGCGAACACAGCTCCTATCGACAGAACATAGTGGAAGTGGGCTACTACATAATATGTGTCATGGAGAACGATGTCTAGGGAGGAGTTGGCTAGGACGATTCCTGTCAGGCCTCCAACGGTAAAGAGGAAGATGAAGCCAAGGGCTCATAATAGTGGAGTTTCTCATTTAATTGAGCCTCCGTGGAGGGTTGCTAGTCAGCTAAAGACTTTTACCCCAGTAGGAATGGCGATAATCATGGTGGCGGACGTGAAGTAGGCTCGTGTGTCTACGTCCATTCCTACTGTGAACATGTGGTGGGCCCATACGATGAACCCTAGGAGGCCGATTGCTATCATGGCTCATACCATGCCCATGTAGCCGAAAGGTTCTTTCTTACCAGAGTAGTAGGCAACAATGTGGGAGATTATTCCAAATCCAGGAAGAATTAAAATATAGACTTCTGGGTGGCCGAAGAATCAGAACAGGTGTTGGTAAAGAATGGGATCTCCTCCCCCCGCTGGGTCGAAGAAGGTGGTGTTTAGATTTCGGTCTGTAAGAAGCATTGTAATTCCGGCAGCCAGTACTGGGAGCGAGAGAAGAAGGAGAACGGCAGTGATTAGGACGGCTCAGACGAATAGTGGTGTTTGGTATTGGGAGATGGCAGGGGGTTTTATGTTAATGATTGTTGTGATGAAATTGATAGCCCCTAGAATTGAAGAGACACCTGCTAGATGAAGTGAGAAGATAGTGAGATCAACAGATGCTCCTGCGTGTGCTAGGTTTCCTGCTAGGGGAGGGTAGACTGTTCATCCAGTCCCGGCACCGGCTTCTACCCCTGAGGAGGCCAGAAGCAGAAGGAATGATGGGGGCAGAAGTCAAAAGCTCATGTTATTTATTCGGGGAAATGCCATGTCGGGTGCTCCGATCATTAATGGGATTAGTCAGTTTCCGAACCCTCCGATCATGATTGGTATTACTATAAAGAAAATTATTACAAATGCATGTGCTGTAACAATTACATTATAAATCTGGTCGTCTCCAAGGAGAGCTCCTGGTTGGCTTAGCTCTGCTCGGATGAGCAGGCTTAAGGCCGTGCCGACTATTCCGGCTCAAGCACCAAATACTAGATAGAGGGTGCCGATGTCTTTGTGATTGGTCGAGAAAAATCAACGTGTGATTGCCACAGGTAGGATGGCTGAGGTTTAAGCGGTGGATTGTAGCCCCATAAACAGAGGTTTGAGTCCTCTTCTTACCAAGCTCCGAGGTGTTTTACATATTAGATTGCAAATCTAAAGAAGTAGATTAATCGTCTACCGGGGCTTTCCCCGCCTATTAGCCTTATTATTAGGCGGGGAAAGGTAGATGGATGCTCGCTGGTTTGAGCGCTTAGCTGTTAACTAAGAGTTTGTAGGATCGAGGCCTACCTATCTAGTAAGGCTTTAGCTTAATTAAAGTGTCTGTTTTGCATGCAGGAGATGTGGGGTAATGTCCCGCAAGTCTTACAGGGACTGGGAGATTTTCACTCCCACTGAGGGCTTTGAAGGCCCTTGGTCTGGATATTAGCCTAAGTCTCTTAGAGGGTTAAGAGGGCCATTATAGCGGGGGTCAGGGGGAGGAGAGAGATGGTGGCCATGGTAGAGAGGGCGAGGGGGAGTGTGAGCTGTGTCGTTGGGAGTCGCCACGGGGTTGTGCCTGAAAGGCTGTTAGGGGAGATGGTAAGGGTCATTGCGTATGTAAGGCGGAGGTAAAAGTACAGGCTTAGAAGGGCTGTTAGTGCTGCTAGTGTTGCTGTCGGTGCAAGATCTTGTTTAGCCAGTTCTTGAAGAATAAGTCATTTTGGTATAAACCCGGTTAGTGGTGGGAGGCCCCCTAAGGATAGCAAGACAAGGGGAGTTAAGGAGGTCAGTGCTGGGGCTTTGGCTCATGAAATGGCGAGAGTGTTGATGTTGGTTGCTTTGTTTAGTTTAAACACAAGGAATGTTGAGAATGTTATGATGAGGTAGGTGAGGAGGGTTAACAGTGTGAGGGAGGGGGAGAATTGTAGTACGAGGATCATTCAGCCGAGGTGGGCAATTGAGGAGTATGCGAGGATTTTTCGTAGTTGTGTCTGGTTTAGCCCGCCCCACCCTCCAATAAGGGTGGACATTAGGCCTAGAATGATAAGGAGGGATGAGTTGGTTGGTTGGATTTGCAGTAGGAGGGCGAAGGGTGCTAGTTTTTGCCAGGTTGAAAGGATGAGCCCGGTAGTGAGGTCCAGTCCTTGGAGGACCTCTGGTAGTCATGAGTGTGTGGGGGCAAGCCCAATTTTAAGGGCAAGGGCGATGGTAATTATAGTGATAGGGAGGGGGTGTGATATCTGTTGGATGTCTCATTGTCCTGTGAGTCATGCGTTGGTGGTACTTGCAAAGAGTAGTATGGCGGCGGCAGTGGCCTGGGTAAGGAAGTATTTAGTGGTGGCTTCGACTGCTCGCGGGTGGTGATGTTGGGCTATAAGGGGGATGATGGCGAGGGTGTTTATTTCAAGTCCTATTCAAGCGAGGAGTCAATGTGAGCTTGCGAAGGTGATTGTAGTTCCTAGGCCTAGACCGAATAGAAGGGTGGCTAAGATGTACGGGTTCATTAGTAAAGGAAGGAGTTTAACCAACATGTTTGGGGTATGGGCCCAAAAGCTTAATTAGCTGACTTTACTAGGAAGTGGTGTAGTGGAAGCACTGAGAGTTTTGATCTCTCCAGGTAGGGTTCGAGTCCCTTCTTTCTAAGGAGTTGGAGGGACTTTAACCCTCATGGTTCACTCTATCAAAGTGGCCCTTTTCTTCAGGCACAGCTCCGGGTTATAGTTGGGGTGGAAGGCCTGCAAATGCAATGGGGAGTGCGAGGTGTCAAATTACTAGGGCGAGGGTAAGTGGAAGGAAGTTTTTTCAGATTAAGTGCATGAGTTGGTCATATCGGAATCGGGGGTAGGAGGCTCGAACTCACAGGAAGACAATTGAGAGGAATGCTGCTTTAGTTATTAGGTTAATTGCAGTGAGTTCTGGGATAGTCGGGATATGTGAGGCTCCAAGGAAAAGAGTGGCGGAGAGTGTGTTCATGAGGAGAATGTTGGCGTATTCTGCTAGGAAGAATAAGGCGAAAGGGCCTCCTGCATACTCTACGTTAAAGCCTGAGACTAGTTCGGATTCTCCTTCTGTGAGGTCAAAGGGGGCACGGTTGGTTTCTGCTAGTGTGGAGATGTATCATATTGCGGCGAGAGGTCAGGCTGGCAGAATTAGTCAGATGCTTTCTTGGGCAATATTAAAGGTTTGGAGTGTAAAGCCCCCGGTGAAGATGATAGCGTTTAGGAGGATTAGCCCGAGGCTAACTTCATAGGAAATAGTTTGGGCGACGGCTCGGAGAGCTCCGATAAGCGCGTATTTTGAATTTGATGCTCACCCTGATCCTAGGATGGAGTAAACCGCGAGGCTGGATAGGGCTAAGATAAATAAAATGCCTAGGTTCAAGTCAATTACGGGGTAAGGGAGGGGCATGGGTGCTCATAGGGTAAGAGCGAGTGTGAGGGCTAGCATGGGGGTTAAGAGGAATAGGAGAGGCGAAGAAGTTGAGGGTCGCACGGGCTCTTTAATAAATAGCTTTACTCCGTCGGCGATAGGTTGGAGGAGTCCGTAGGGGCCAACAATATTTGGCCCTTTTCGTAGCTGTATGTAGCCAAGGACTTTCCGTTCAATTAGGGTGAGGAAGGCAACGGCTAGAAGAACTGGGACGATGAAAGCTAGGGGGTTAATGATATGAGTAATGAGTGTTGAAATCATAGTTAAGGAGAGGACTTGAACCTCTGTGGAAAGGGCTTAGGTCTTTTGCAGTAACCGGGCTCTGCCACCTTAACATGCCGTTCTTTAAGGCATGAGGGGTTATGCCCTTTTGCCTATTTTATTTGTTTTCATTAGGTGGGGGTAAGGCGTACTTGTAGCAGGGGCCTTTTCTTTTCGGTCCTTTCGTACTAGAAAAAATCATTTCATAGATAGAAACTGACCTGGATTACTCCGGTCTGAACTCAGATCACGTAGGACTTTAATCGTTGAACAAACGAACCCTTAATAGCGGCTGCACCATTAGGATGTCCTGATCCAACATCGAGGTCGTAAACCCCCTTGTCGATATGGCCTCTAAAAGGGGATTGCGCTGTTATCCCTAGGGTAACTCGGTCCGTTGATCGGCCTTGCCGGATCTTATTGGTCAGAATTTCTGTTTATTAGAGCGGGAGCTCTTGGTTGTGAGAGGAGGTGTTCTCGTTCCACGTGGGGGTTTTGTGTTTCCCCGCGGTCGCCCCAACCAAAGACATTAGGGCAGGGGTCATTTGGTTTGGTCCTTTGTTTTGGGGTGTTTAACATGGTCTGCCTTGGTGTCTAAAGCTCCATAGGGTCTTCTCGTCTTATGTGCTTATCCCCGCTTCTGCACGGGGAGATCAATTTCATTGACTTGAAAAAGGAGACAGCTAAGCCCTCGTTATGCCATTCATACAGGTCTCCATTTAAAAGACAAGTGATTGCGCTACCTTCGCACGGTCAAAATACCGCGGCCGTTAAACTTATAGTCACAGGGCAGGCGGGACCTCTTATTCATTGATTTTGCAAGAGGCGATGTTTTTGGTAAACAGGCGAGGCTTCATGTGTTTGCCGAGTTCCTTCTTTTTCTTTTAGTCTTTCCTTGGGTGCACACCAGTGTGGGGTCAACGGTTGTATGATTGGGAGGTTTTCTGGTTGTTTGGTCTGTTGTTCAGTGCCCTCTTTGTTTGGGGCCGGTTAAGGTTCGGTGGGGGGTCCGTTCCGATATACGCGTGTGCGAGGAGAGAAGTAGTGTTCTCTTATTACTCATGTTAGCATGGTCACTCCCATGTTTGCATGGGATGGCCTGGTAGGTTGAGGGGGCTAAGATTAGGTTATCAGGATGGGAAGGGGAGAGGCTATGTTTGAGCTTTAACGCTTTCTGTACGGGTGGCTGCTTTTAGGCCCACTAAGACATATTGCCTTTAGGTTAATTATGATCTTTACCCTTCTAAAAAAGTTGTATCTTGTATCAAAGGGGCTGTACCCCCTTTGACTAACTCTCTCGGTTTCTTTGTGTCAGAAGGGGGTGAAAACTAGGGGTGAAGAAAGAAGCCGGGAGGCTGAACTTCTATCCAATTCTCAGGCAACCAGCTATAACTAGGCTCGGTAGGTCTGTCACCTCTACTCGAAGTTCTTCCCACTCTTTTGCCACAGAGACGGGTTTGCCCTATTAATAGGCTGACTTGGAGTAGCTCGCTTAGTTTCGGGGTGTCAAACTAAAGTACTCTTTGCTTGGGGGTTACTGGCTAAGTCATGATGCAAAAGGTACGAGGGTAAGTCTCTGCTTTTATGTGCTTTACTGGGTTGTTTCATTTCTCTTTCAGCTTTCCCTTACGGTACTTTTTCTGTTGCTCCGCAGTTCCTTTTCTATCGCCTGTACTAAGGGGGAAAAATGATTTGTTTGGGGTGGTTAAGGGTGTTAGGGGTTATTGATGGGGGGTTGTTGGTTTTGGTTGGAGGGGCTAGCTGTTGGGCGTCAGGGTAATCCGATTTGCACGGATGACTTCTCGGTGTAAGGGAGATGCTTTTCTGTCTTAGCTATACTCTGATTTATTCCAAGTGCACCTTCCGGTACACTTACCATGTTACGACTTGCCTCCCCTTTGCAGTTTTAAGGTTTTAAGTACTTAGAGTTGTAAGCTCGGGGAGAGTGACGGGCGGTGTGTGCGCGCTTCAGGGCCGGTTTCAGCGGAACGCTCTATTTTCTGCTTACTGCTAAATCCTCCTTCAGATACGTATTTCAGTGTATCGTTCGTGTTTCACTATGTTAGGGAATGTAGCCCATTTCTTCCCTTTCCATACGCTACACCTCGACCTGACGTTTTGGGCTATGCCAATCTTGCTTACTATGAATCCTTCACAGGGTAAGCTGACGACGGTGGTATATAGGCGGGGAAAACAAGGAAAGGTGAGGTTGAACGGGGGTAATCGGTTCTAGAACAGGCTCCTCTAGGTGGATCTAAAGCACCGCCAAGTCCTTTGGGTTTCAAGCTGATGCTCGTAGTTCCCAGGCGGATAGTAGGTGTAGTTTACTATCAATGTTTATGGCTATGCATAGTGGGGTATCTAATCCCAGTTTGTGTCATAGCTTTCGTGGGTTCGGATAATATAAAGCCACTTTCGTGGTTGGGCTTCTTACCTTCGGGTGCGTATAACAGCTCTGAGGGCGTTCGGCTTTAGTCTTGATTAAATCTTAACCACTCTTTACGCCGTTGTCTAACAACTTGGGTCTCTCGTATAACCGCGGTGGCTGGCACGAGTTTTACCGACCCTCTTAGCTTTAACTAAGTCAAGTTTTCACTTATGGCTTAATGTTTATCACTGCTGAGTTCCCTTGAGGGTGTGGCTAAGCAAGGTGTCATGGGCTTGAGAGGGTTGTGCCTGATACCAGCTCCTTGTTCCCGAGCAGGGAACTGTAGGGCATTCTCACAGGGGTGCGGATACTTGCATGTGTAAGTTTAGCTAGAGTTGATAGTAAAGTCAGGACCAAACCTTTGTGCCTGCGGAGCTTTCTAGGGCCCATCTTAACATCTTCAGTGTCATGCTTTAATTAAGCTACGCCAGC